CTAAATCACAAGCTTCTGATAAAAAACGAGCAGTTTTAGTAAGATTTGGAATATGAATACCTTTACGCTTGGCAGAAATATAAGGTGCCATCCTAGGATTCCATTTCCTAGTACCATGACCAAAATGAACTCCCGCTTCCATCATCTCTTCCAAATTGATATTCCAATACCTTCTTGTCATTTCTCCCCCCCACTTTCGCTTTTTTTTTTTCAAAAAAAAGCGACGAGGTTGCCCTGAACTAAATAATTGTTCCGATGGAACCTTTTCTTCTACCGAAGATTGGCCGTGTGGATGTCGATACACAATCCAAACCCCTACCCTCTATTCGTTATTATCTTTTTTTCGATTACCACAAAAAATGACCCTAAATAAAGAGTTTTTTTTTTAATTCAAATAAAAAAAAAAGTATGAATCCACTTTTAAGAATCATTAAATCCTCTAAATGATTGTTCTGATGTATCATGAAACTTCTTTGAAATGGAAGAATCAAATAATTCTCTGTGGTGGAACAAAATATCTCCGATTTCCCCCTCGAAAAAATTCTTCTTTTTGGTTTTCAAAGGAATGTTCTTATGTTGCCTTGAACGATGCACTAATCCTTTGAATCCGGTACCAACGGGTATCATCCCCCCTATAACAACGTTCTCTTTTAGGCCTTTCAACCAATCGATACGGCCCCGGAGAGCAGCTTTGGCTAAAACTCGAGCAGTTTCTTGAAAACTCGCTTCAGATATGAAACTTTGAGTATTCAAAGATGCCCTTGTTATTCCCAATAGGATGGCGCGGTAACAGATCGATTCTTCCAAAGCGCGCCCCGTTCGCGCCGCTCGCAACAATCCAATTAGTTCTCCAGGTAAAAAAACATTAGACATTCCATCCTCTGAAACCAACACCTTTGATGTTATTTGGCGTACAATAATTTCTATGTGCCTATTATGGATTTGCACCCCCTGGGATCGATAAACCTTTTGGATCTTATTAACCAAAGATATACGACTTTGCACTATAGTTAGCTCAGCCCCAATCAAGAATCCCAAAGGAATTCCAAGAATTTTTTTTATATGCTCGTTCCAACCCTCAATTCTTTTTTCTAGGTTCATCGATATTGAATCAATTGAACGCACTTCTAACACTTGTTCCACTTTTGGAAGACCCTGCGTTATATCACCGGATCTCGATTTTTCATATATAAATGTAACTAATGTATCTCCCTCGTAAAGGATTTCTCCATAATGACCATGAACAGTTGTTCCTGGAGTGGCCAAATAAGGCTTGGCGGATCTTATTACTACAGAGTCAACTTGAACAATCAAAACTTGACCCGATTTGAGATGGGGTCCGTTTTTGGATATACATCCATTTTCACAAATAAACTGTCCAAGACTAATTATTGTGGATCTTTCTTCAAAATAATTATGATAATAATTATGATGGAGAAAATACCAATTCAAATTGAATGAATTCAAAACGATGTTACTGCATGAATCGGGATTCAAAATTCTCCCATTTTCATCCATTAAATAATAGTTAATTACTTGAAAAGTCGGTTTTAAATTTTCAAGTTGCAAATATTTAGTTACCAAAATAGGATTTTGAGTTATTAAATAGTAAAATGAATAAAAATTCACAAATTGAAGGACTGTTCCTAAAGGGCCAATCGAATTCCTAATTTTAATTATAGGATCTTTTTGAATTGATTCTTTTATCACATTGTGATATTTTCCAGCGTTGAATGGACCCATTCGGAAACAATTAGATGATGACAAAATTATCAAAGATGGGCATTCCTTATTTTTATTTAACAACGTGCGAATAGTTCCTTGATTTTGGCTAAGTAATTGTTGAATTTTTGTCTTGGAATAAAAGGGATTGTTATTGGTGTGATCTGACACATTATCTGAATCTGAGATCAATCCTGAGCCTGAGGGATCATTCCTTTTTCTGAGATAGGAAATAGGGAATTTCACTAAGTCAATTCTTAGGAAATCTCGAATCAGACCATTTGTACTTACTTCAACAAAGGAAGTATGAGCCTCTTCGATAGAAGAACTTTTTTTGTCTTGGTCCCAATTCAAAATTAAACAAGTCCGAACTAATTGAATACTTGTATCAGAAATTCCCCGAATTGGTTTGCCATTTCTGTAAACAATATAATTGACAACTCGAAGTTGCATATTATCCCTTTCTTGTAACAGATCCGGGGGGAAGAGTGTTGCTAAATTTATACCGTCCGATACTTCATATGTCACTACGGGTCGAACTAAAACAAAATACTTTTTCTTAGTAGGTGTGATCCGTTGGACATAGATCCAATTTTTCAATTTTTTGGATTCCTTAGAATTTGTTTTTCCTGTTCCTGGGGGTATCAAGATGCCACTGTGTCGGGATATCTTATCTGTCTCTCCAGGAAAATGGATATCTCCAGAAAAGATTTTCAGTTCAATCCTTTTTTTTTTTCTCTCCACTCGGACTAATCCGCCCACTCGGCTTCTTGTATTT